CGAAGGCTTCGAGTAGTGCGAGATAGGCTAATCACCAGACTGCTCTGGAATAGGTTAATCGCCGGAGACAAGAACGAGTGAATCTTGTTTCGCGAGCATGCCTTACTATAATAGGGGGCGCAGAGTTTCTAAGTGAAGGCAAGCGCAACTATCTATTTCATATCCTCCCTGTCAGCAAGGCATAAAGCCTACCGGCCAGAAAGTCATCAAGAAGGGAAAGCCGACCAAAATACTATTCCATAACCGACTCTTGTGGCCGAATCGAGGGGGCTTGGCTTGTACCAGGCTCTAAAAGAGTTTTCTTCAAGCGAGCAGTCTTTCTATCTTTTTGGGTTGCATGCCCAAGGCAATGTTTTTTGTAAATTGAGATGGATTGGTCTTCGCTATCGTGCCTCTTCCTTGTACCAGTTGATGCTGCGGCAGTGCCTAATATGAGTTTGCTCCTGCCCCAGACAGCTTCGAGGTTCCCATCGATCGATTACAGAGGTTTCAACCACTGAACTTGCTTATGCTCCCCTTTGATCGAGTGCTATTTCTATAAAAAAGATTGAGTAGGAAAAACTTGAATTGGCTTCAATCGAGATTGCCTCGGCTTCTTAGGCACATGAGGAACCGGCCTAACATCTTTTCAATCGAAATCCCAATCAAAGACAAGTTCTACCAAGGCCAGGATCTGAAAGAGAAGATTCACTTTCCGGAATTCCAAGTGACATGATTCCTTCAGAAGCTAAAGTTGAATGATCGAAGTCTCCTTCGGGTTCAGTCGAAGAGATCGAAGCGAAGTCATCAATTCAACCATTCGCATGGTCTCCCCTAAGACTGACCTCTTTTCCAAATGAACCGAACCTCGATTACCACATTCATCAAAGAGATACGGCCATCTCTCTAGGTTGCACACCCCCTTTAGATCGTTCTATTCGTGCTTGAAAAACGACCCCATCGGTCCGCTCCTTTTAATGGACATTCTTAGCCGTCCTCCGAGGGTTAACACCCCTAGATCAGATCGTGAACTCTTTAAGACCCTTAGTTTCACTTGGTTGGGGCAGAGTTTCTGCCTGCCTTCCACCGAATATAAAAAACCTTACAGCTGCCTAACCTGCTGACATTCCAGCGAAGAGAGTCATTATTTGTGTCACATCCTCGAATTCGAGAGAAGGCTTTCCTGTTATCTCTCAAATTATAGGCATTGAAGCGATCGAGCGAGAGAAAACTATTGCACATGCCCCTCATTCGCCCTTTACTAATATAATAGAAGGTAAGGCAAAAGCAGCTTAAGCCCTTCCGGATCACCCGAGAAGCCCTCGATGAACCGCCTATAGTATTATATATACTTATATAAATATAAATATTTTTAAGTATGACTAATCTGAGGAATAATCGTAGTTCCTGCACCTTGCGTGGCGTCTCCCAGTCCACCACGGCTTGCACGCACCCTCTCTTGATCCAACCAACTCATGCCGTCGCCAATCCAGTGCCCAAGGAACTAGACCTTATGCAAAGCACCTTTTTCACATAGAGCTGATTTTCCCTTATGATCTGGAACACAGCTCTATGTGAAAAAGGTGCTCCGCGTGTTCTTCCAATGATAGTATACACCAAAATATCATCCGGTCTACTTAGTATCAAATAGCACAGACTACGAGAAACTTATCTAAGTAGGGGCGAAATAAGTCATTCATCTTTGTGCAAAAGGAGGGATTGGTTAGACCAAATGGCATTACTATAAAAAAGAATGCTCCAGCGTCACGCAGGTTGTCTTGCCCTCGTCGCCCTCGGCTATCCGCACTTGGTAGTACCCCGATCGCCAGTCCAACTTGGTGAAATACCTTCCCGCACCTAATTGATCAAAAAGTCCGCGATGAGTGGCACGGGCTCCTTTTTGATTTTGAGTGTTGTTATGGGCCCGATAGTCGATACATAGACGGAGGCTTGCGTCATGCTTATTCTGGAACAGAGCTCCTCGCAGAAATTCCAGATCATTGAAGAGGAAAAAAAAATGGTAGTTTTCCTATAAAATATAAAAGTACCTGGATGTTCCCTTGTCCCCCAAGAGAATAAAGAGAGAGCATTGCCTTCCTCTACTGGAGAAAATGAAAGAATCTCAGGTTGGAAAAGCAAATTGTTGTCCTCCGGAGGTCGACTAACGCTTATTAAACATGTTCGACTATTCCGATGCACATGTTAAAAGTTTTATCGTAAATTACCCGGCCTACACTTCGGCTACTAATAAGGGGACAAGACCTTACAACTAGATTGGAGATGATCCCTTCTCTCCAGTAAGTGCAGTGAAGGACTCTCGCCTCACCCGCCCGTTTGACTTATGGCATCATCGACTTGCTTTTCAACCTAAGCGATTTCATAACCAGAAAGAAAGACCTCTCTTTCGGGATCAGTCCCGTCCCTAGATGTAGTAGTCAATCAGCGGGAAATTCAAAGAAGCTATGCACCTTCACTGAATGTTAATGAAAGCAAGCCCTTTCATCCTAATCTCATCTACTGAAAAGGGGGCCGGGCGTAGCGCGTTCTTTTTTGGGACACATAGGCTATTACAGACGCATCATTAAAGACTTTGCGAAGCGCGGAACCCCGGAATGGAATCATTGCAGAATAAAGGTATAACGGTTGGGGACCGGAACAGGATTAAGCCTTTAAGCATGCGGATGAGGGTTTGCTGTCAGCCCCGGTTTCCGGATTGGAATAAGGAGTTCATGTTCATACTGACGCATCACTCTATGCCATTGGATGTATGTTGGCGCAGGAAGGGCCGCTAGATCACCCCATCTACTTTGCAAGTAGACGACTTTCCGCTTGGCTTGGGAATTATACAACCATCAAACCTTCTTTATCATGATCCGACCCACACCTAAGACCAGGATTGAGTACCAGAGCTGCTCATAACAACGTAAAAAAAAAAAAAGAAGAATGTGATGAGTTCATATTCTCCAGATTCGACTATAAACCAGATAGTGAGGATGAAAAAAAAGCATAAGCTACCTCGTTCGTGCTCCCGTCTTTCGGTGGATGGCCCCCTATCTCTTAAAGCTTCTATGCGACCCATGTAGCTATTTATTGGTGCCTTTGCTTCCCGCGGCTTCTTTTACTATAACTCTGCTGCCATCCCTGCTATTGCTTATGGGACTGAATCAATAGAAAAAACAACTAGATCCAGTGCTTATACCCCTTCCGCTGGGGGAACCGGGTATTCAATGGGCAATGAATCCAGATATTTACCCCTTTACGGAACTGAAACTGAGATTCCAGGATTTTTGCCGACTCAAGCGGGTAGTCCTTATTAGTCAAGCTTTGGCTCCCGAACGGGAACTGGATCCGTCCAAAGGTAAACGGATTCTCAATCTGTATTTATTCAAAGTGGTTTTGTATTCGTATATGGGCGAGATAGTGCTTTTACCTTTTACTGGGTCATTAATGCATCAATGGAGTCAACTTAATATTAAGTTTTTTTAGAAGTTGGTCGGCCTTGACGTATATATACTATACTGCAGTTCCCACCTCCGTGTGTATTGCGTGTTTGCTCCAATCCGGGTCAACGAAGTCAACTGCCTTTCCTGCCGCCGAAGGAACCTGTGCCTTTGCCGCTGGTGTTACTTCAATGGATTATGGATAAATGTTCACTATTGTCTCTCAAATAGGAAGGGATTCCGGGATTATTAAGTTCTAACGGGATCTGCCTTTGCTTGTGTCTCCACCTGTGCCCATGCCTATGCAAATATTAAGTCACTAAATAAGCTTTAGAAATGATGGGTCGGTTGTGGATAGAGAGGTAGGGATGCCGCTGTTAGTGTGGTACCTCTAGGGCTGGCAGCTCTCGACCCCTAAGGAGAGGTAAACGAATGCTCTTCGAATTGGTACCTAAACCCTAGTTAGTTTCTGCCACCTATGCTGCTTCCCCTGCTGATAGGTGATCAACGTAGACTAGTGCTTTTTTTTGCTGTTGTCTCTGCCACAGCTGCGCCTCTGCTGGTTTGTTTGGATGCTCCAACGTGTGCTTCAACCGGCGTATACAAGAGAAATTTCAATTGAAAAAGACTAAAAATGGAATTGAAATTGCCGAAACCCCATGCCAACATTTCATTCAATGTTTGGCCGTCCAGCGAATGCTCGTTCTGTTGTCATACAGAATCGGAAGCCCTTCTCTAATAGGGCCGATCCGTCGGAAAGAAGACAGAACGGACTGGATCGGACAAAGAAAATCAAAATCGTAAAATTTTGCACTAACTTGATGGAATGCATATATGAGGAACCATGACATTTCTGGGTTGTCACGGAAGAAGTTGAAAACTAGAATTCGCAAGGAATTCTATCCCATTGGGTTTGAGGAGGACTAGTAGATTCGATGGCAGTGCGCCAGGGAAAGGGCCAAGCTGTACAAGAATACCCCCATTAAAGTACCAAGCAAGCTATTATTCTGGGGATCTCCATTGAGGAGCATCAAACTCTAATGAAAGATCTCTCCCCATTAGCAACAGGTAATCATTTTCAAGCCACAAGAAGGGATCCCCTACTGAACGAAAGGAAAGTTAGTTCTTCCAGTTGGCATTCATTAGTCCGGTTGGGTAGGAGCACCTGGTTGATCGCCCAACAAAATAGTTGTTTAGCGAATGACTCAACCTATGCATCCGGTATTTACACACTTCGAGGTGTAAATCACAAACACTATTTATTCCCCCTACCCCTGTATTAATGAAAGAATAGAATTTTTGACTTTGACCTTGCGAGCACCCACTAAAAATAGGGAGGGCGCACTTTTATCTCCCCGATCTCCAGAACCGCAAAAAAGATGGAATTTTCCGTCTTCTTAGCCGACGTAAGACCTTCATCCGGCAGCAAAAAGCTGTCCCTTGGAGCTGCTCCAATTTTTTCCGGGTATGAAGAAGCGGGAGTGCACCACATGGAGGAAAACCCTACTCGCCTTTGTATGCCAAGTCACTGGACCGGCGAAACTTATTCTCCCGAGGTGGTCAAAGCGGGATCGTTCCAACGCGCCCACGCCTTACTGCTTATTCAGGGGCGGGCGAAAGTGCCTATGGGACCATTCGACATTCATAGCCTTTCAATCCTATTCGGATCTTGCAAGACTGGAATATGAAACGAAAGTCATCCTGAAATATGCTAGGAGCTTCTTCCCACATATCCTAACCGGACATTTTACTATTTGGTCGAGCGGAAAGCCGATTCGTTGGGCGGAATAAGCAGAGGAAAGAAAGAGAACACTTACTTACTCTTACTGCTGATTTCATTCAAAAGCGAAGGAAGAAAGCTACTCGACCAAAGCAAACAGCAAGCTGAAAAACGCTAGCTTTAACTTGAAATTGCGAAAAGAAAGAACAACTATGTAAGTAAACCTTAGCTAGTCCGTAGGTCCGTTAAGGAAGTGGAACGAAGCCAAAGCTTGACTTTACTAAACAAGCGAGAAAAGCCCTTTCTATGTTATTAGTAAAGCAGCGCTAACGCGCCCCTTATTGAAAACGGCCTAGCTAACGCGCTTTAGTTTGATTGCAGTTCGCGCAGGGGCGCTCACGTTTTTTGGCTGAGCCGTATCTTGCTGGTAATGGATTGATTCAAGAATCTTGCTTGGTTTAGGCAGGTAAGTGTTAAGAGGCTCTTTAAGGCTGTCATTAGGTATACATAGCTACACATAGGAGTTTCTTGCAATACATAGTGGTTGGCTTCGAATCACATGAAGCCCATATGGATGTCCACCCCTATTCCCTCTAAAGCTCTCCCAGTGGGGAACTTAATCAGTCCATACAAGGACCCACTGAGTCATCAACCCTTGCATCTATTTGATGCATCATCACATGGCCGTCGTGTAACTCCTCGAGAATCATGTCATTCGCCTGTCACGTGTTGCCACCAGAGTCATAAATACTCGAAGTAAGCTCATGGCCCGCCCCTTTAGAGATAGGGGCGAGGGCGGCTTTGATGAGAGCTCAGGGCCGAAGGTGGCTTCGCTTAGTACATAAGCTGATAAGACCTGCGGCAGATACAGTAGAGCGCATGCAAAAAGGAGCTTATAAAGTAGACAGCAAAAAAAAAAGTCAATTGCCTGCCATGAGACAGACAAGCCGCTCTGCAATAGTGAAGGAGCGGCTTCGCTATCCCATGCAAGTGAAGGGCCAGTCCTCCTATCGCGAACCTATCCACTTATCTACCGCATCGAGGCGAACATCTCGGCTTGGTTTGAAAGCTTTTATATAGCAATAAACCGGAAGGCTCAGGTCTTTCCGAGGCCAGGTGATCAGTATGGAGCCGAAGGCGAAGGTTTCCAGCGGGCCCCCTTCTCTTGTTTTCCCTTTAAGTGACAAGGGGGGTGAGCCGCTCCAAGCCGAAAGCGATAGCGAATCCCGAACTTGCCCACGCTCATCCAAACCGGCCTCAAAAAGCGATCGGAAAGCGAAGCCCTTCCTTCCAATCCAAGCCGGCGAAGCCGCCCCTATATCTAACCACCGCTCGCCCCGATCACATATTGGCACGTTCATGATGCATCATGATCAAAAGGCCGTAAAAAGACCTATGCATCAGTGTACTGTCATGATCACATATTATATTAGCTCGATTTTCTTGACGGCTTGAAGGCGAAGCCGCCTATTTCTTAGGGCAAAAGGCGCTCCCTCCTCCTAACTCCTTCCACTTCTCCCAGGGACAGGGACTACGGCTTGACCTTCGGGGAAGAACTCCGCGGGACCCCTCCTTCTAGGGCGCCTAGATAGTGAAAGGTTATCCCTTTGCAACGCTGGAAGCTAAGCAAAGTAACGAAGCTGGCTGACTACGCTCGAGCAGAGCTCAGGCCCGGAGGTGGTGACTGAACTCGCCGCAGAGTTCAGGAGCGAGCAAGACTCTCTTGGTGAATGCAATCAGAATCGGCTGCTTGCCGCAGCAGAGTGCTTTGCCCATGCTGCTATCCGCCGCCGAAGCGCTCAAGGGATTCGTGCTTGGATGTCGAGATCAGGGGACTCTATCCAATCCATGCGGCGAAATCTATTTGTGGTGGAACAAACTCAATATCTCTCTCTCTATATATTCTATATATATAGAGAGAGAGATATATACAAGAGATCGGCCCCGAAGCAAGGTAGGGCGGGGGCCAGCAACTTTCACTTGTTAGGAGTGGGGGCTGAAAAGAGCTCTTTGTATAGGTTGGGTTTGCTGGGCTTTGATGCTTACCTTATTATTATGAAAAGGGGAAGGTTTGATAAAGGAGCTTTTAAGCCCTTTTGCTGGATTGTTGGTCCGCAGCCCCGCCCTATAGAATGAATAAGGAGAGGCCTATTGATGACCGAGCCACTCTTATACTACTCCTTACCTCACCCTCCTTGTAACTTAAAGGGCGAAGTCGCTGAAGCGAGTCTAAAGGCCAAAGATTTTTGCCTATAAGGAATGGCTGGATTTGACCTTTCCATAGAAGATAATTGGTTTCAGTGAGTTTGATGGAGACTAAGGTAGAGATATTTGGAATAGAGAAAGAAGGAGTGGTGATACATGTCCTGATCCATTGGATGACATTTGAAGGAAAATTAAAGCAATGTAGAGTATCCAAAATGAAATTCCAATTGTTAGAATCATAGGCTTTCTGAAAGTCCACTTTGATGGCACACCTAGGGCAGGGGGACTCCCTATGATAATTCCTTAGTAACTCCTGAGATAGCAGAATGTTGTCCATTAGACTTCTGCAAGGAACAAAGGCTGTTTGTGATGGATCAATCAAAATCAACTCACCAAGAACAACTTAAACCCTATTAGCTATGAGCTTAGTGAGGCACTTATTAATGGTGTTACAACATGAAATGAGTCTGTAATTACTTAGCTTTGTGGCATTAGGGATCTTGGGAACTTTAGCAATAATGGTATTGTTAACCTTCCTAAGCAAACTGCCAGAGTAAAAGAAGGAAAGGATAGCATCCAATACATCTTCTCTTACTACTGCTCTCTTGAAGAAGAGAGCATTAAAGCCATCAGGCCCAGGAGCTTTGCCCTCTTTGAGAGAGAAAAAACCCTCCTTTATTTCTTCCCTAGAGACCTGTCTCCCCATAATTTCCTTTTGGTCTTCAGAGATAGACTTGGAGACAATGTTGTTTAGAACCTGAATTCCTGGATAACTAGAATGGTCATCAGAGCCAAGAAGACCCTCAGCCAACAATTTACTGTTTAACTCAACTAGCCTTTCACTACAGCTGTTTCATCAACTACAGCAATATCCGATGTAGCGCATTCTCCCTCTTTCGCATATCTTCACTACTGTCAGATAGCTAGTAAGTAGTTCTTGCATTTCCAGTTTTGATAGTTGTTGTCCGAGCTCTTGTCCTTCCTCTGTAATTCAAGACAAAGAGTATAGGCTAGAGTTGCTTTCCCGAGTGAAAAGGGTATAGTGGAATCGCCGAACGAACACTTCGAATCTGTATGCTCGTGCTTTCCGGTCCGGTTAGTCCTTCTCCAATTAGCATCTCGCCTGATCGTCTGCTGAGTGAATAGCAGCAAGTGCTAGTTCAAGTCAGTAATCATTTGATGCGCAGGATCTGTACTGTGACGAGTAATAAAATAAGGTTGAAGTACTACGGATATCAGAGCTTTAGTTTAAGTGATTCAAATCAGTGAACTGTACTCGTCCAAGCCAGCGGGTAAGGTTCACCAGACCGGGCAGGTGAACGACCAAGGAAAGTAGAGGATTCGGATTCGGATAGGCGAGTCAAGGCCTTTGTGTGAAAACTCTAGCTGTATCAAATAGAGATGGGGAAGGAAGGAAAGCGACTCTTTTCTTTTTCACCAGGAACATAAACGGCATTCGTCAGACTTGAGCAGTAGGTTTCGCCTCGGTCAGCTGTCTTGATGAAGATTGCTTTCAGCCAAAGAGAATTTATTGACTTCGGGCTCGCACCCTATGTGCTCGATCCGATCAACGAAAATCAATCCTGAAATAACATATATAATAATAGAAATCGTTCAGTACGCTAATCTTGAAAGTTTCCATTTTCGATTGATAAAGCAGCGGGCCCAGTGAGCTCTCCAATAGTGCACCGAAACGGGGCCGGAGAGACGGTAAACCTTAGATCGGCTAAGATCGAATTGAACTGTCTTTGATTGAGCGAATCCTGCCCGATTTTGATTTCCGTCCCCGCGGTATCTAACCGCGGCTAAAAGGCTCCGGGGCTAGTGAGCAAGTTGATTCCTTCCTTCTCAAGCCGGCCTTTGATAAACTTCGAATATCTAGACCTGGAAAGGCGGAGAGGAGCAAGACTGGTCTTAGCTTCGTTTCTTTGTTTAGTCATTCCCGTCCATTGAGAATAGAAGGATAGGTTTGAAGCGAATCAACGAATTGGATCACTTGTTTGAGGTGAATCGAGGTCCATTTAATGCATTAAATCAGCATCTCCATATAGCTGTCAAAGCTTGCAAGTCGTTTTTCACTTGAGATATCTCAAGTTGACATTTTTCATTCTCCCCTAGTGGCGAAACCTTGCAAGCCCATTTCAGTAAATAAATTGTATCTCAATTTGAGAAAAGGCATTCCCCCATATATGTGAAACCTTGTCAAATGAATGAACCATATCTCTACAAGTTCTATCTTCCTACAAGAAAGGAATTATTCTTCTTAGGCTGAAACCAATCAGATCCCGATACCTTTATCAGTTATAAGGAACGCTTATTGGCATTCAAACTGTCGTATCGGCAATAAAAGAAAAGGTGTTGATGGGAATATGTTAATATTTGCTTTTGAGGGAACGATTAAATTGTACTGAATGTTCTTCCTGCTAGTCCCGATCACTGGATTTTCACTTCATTACTGGTGCTTAGCAGCTCCTCTACTTGAGAGTCCAATAAAAATTACCCTCCTGGCTTAGCTTAGATATGAGAAAGACCTGCGGGTGAGCGACTACCTGTGATAGACGAATTCGCTCCTACTTTTTTTCTTAACCGACCGAATCGGAGTTTTGAACCCATGTCGAAACCAGGGAGGTTGAAGACAAACTTTAGACATTCAAATCACAGTTAAAAAGAGGATTTTAAAATATTGGGTTGTGAGGTTAGGGTTGTGGAGGATGATTCGAAGTTCTCAATGCTGTAAAACGTAAGCGCAAGCTTAACTCGATCATGACCTTGTGGATTCGACCCACCTGAATATCTCCTTCCCTTTCATATTGATTTTCCCTCGAGCCTAGAACTTCTTTCTATTAGAAGTGAATTACTGGGCCTAAAAGACTGCGGATTTCCGGTTTGCTTCATTACTGGGCGGGCCTAGCCCTCTTTCTTTGGATTCAACTGAGACGAATTGCTCGTTGACAGCTTAGATCACCACGGCATCTTACCTTGCTCTTGTCTTTCTTGCTACCGCTCTGAAAGCTTGAACTAACTCCGAGATTCGACTTCCTTGCCCAGTCAATCTCTTTTTTGAGGAGTGTAGCTACCTTCCAGCCATCGGCGTATCTGCTTCCGCTTTCTCACACCACAACTCTAACGTCCGGTCCCGAGGCGGATGCTTCTCACACCACAAGTCTAACGTCCGGTCCTGAGTCACTCTTTAGGATCTTCTCATTCACTCTTCGCTTTAGTCTTCGGCCAATCGCAATGATTGACATGACTGGGAGAGTCAAGGTTTCCCCCTCCACACTAAAGAAAGGCTTTCGGTCGATTCAATGCTTTGAATCCATGCATGGACACTGTATGCCAGAGGAAAGAGATCTCGTTTTCACCCTGCCCCGTGGGCAATCCATCAACACTCATTCCCCTCTGGAACAAAGACAGATTACAAATCTCTAGCTTACTAAACCCTTCTCTCTAGAGCCTTTTTCCTTAACTCTTCCGCTCCGTTCCACTCCTGAGTCTTTCTTCTCCAGTAGCAGCTGTCTTTGGGTAGTAGAGTCCTCGTCTGCTTATTCGCTAGCCTCTCTTGCTTTGCGTTGGAGGGGTGGTTTAGTTCATTCAAAAAGAAAGATACCTGCCTTCTATTCAACATAGAAAGTATGCTGGTTAGCTTATCTATGTTCGTTTACACCTTGGCCTACCAAAGTGAAGACAAGAAGTGGATTGGCTAACTCGTTAGAACGGGCGCTAAGAAAAAGCATTGCTTTTCCCTTGTCTTTCCTTGGTGAATCTATTGATTCTTACTACGCCGGGGCGGGAAAACAACTTCCCTACTAAATGAAATTGATTTCGTTCAGTGAGCTACCGTTCTATTAGAACTTGGAACTTCGACTGCACTTTCTTGGGCTGTGCCCTCCGGTGTGGGAAAAAGCCCAATCCCTTAATTTGTCATTCCTTCTATGCATGTGCCGGAACAGAAAAACTTGTAGAATGAAACCCGTGATCGAGATGGTTTAGTACCACAGCTACCCGGTCCAATGACAATGGGGATTGTGACCCAGGTGTTGATGATTTGTTTTCCTCGCTTACACCTTGGCCTTCTAGGAAGAATTTCCAGTACTGTGGATTTCCGACTTTGAAATGTTGTTACTTTACGGTTCAATCAACACTTTCTTCAAACTAAAGTTTGAAACCTTGCGGAAGTGAGCTCTTTACAGGGCATTCTCGTTCTCAAATCATGTTGTTAAAACGCCTATCATTCTCTCAGATCTGTGCTTGAAGAATTGTGCCTAGCGCCATGCGAGACAAAAAGCGATTTTCATAGAATACTAGAATTGGGGGTCATTCCCCATACCTAACAGCAAGTCTCTCGCGCAAGACAAGAAAGAAGAATTTCTCTAAAATCATCCCATTTGACTCAGCAGCAATCTTGTTTTCCTCGTGGATCGAATAGTCAAAGCGAGTGTCTCCATGCCGTTTTCGTGTTCTTTCTTTCATGTGCAAGGAAGTGGTAACATAGAATAAGGTTGTGTTTTTCGTATTTGAGATTCGTGTTCTTTCATTTGCAAGGATGATAAAGATCTATAGGGGTGGACCGGTGTAAAACCGCCAAACCGAAGGGTAAGTGCTGGCTAGCTGAGTGAGGTTGTTCGCGCAGGTACGATATCTAGTAAAGCCGGTTCATTATCTTTCTCGAAAACCTGATGTGAGGGGGTCGTGGAAGTGTTTCGAGCTTTACTAATAGATAAGGGTGGCAAGCTTTAGAGAGTAGGGGCGAGGTCCCCATACTACAGAAGGCCGTAAGCAGTGGCTCGACGGAGATGGTTCGAATCAAGCGAAACCAAAGGCATTCGTTGGCACCCGAGATGCTAAGGATCGAAGACTTTTGGGACATTGAACAGTACTTTAAGGCGGTTCGTGCCCCTTTTGACGACCAAGTCACAATGGCAACAATGTATCTCTCTGGGGATGTGAAGCTGTGGTGGCGGACGCGATATGAGGACGTGCTGGAGGGCCGTTGCGAGATCAACGCCTGGGAGGAACTAAATAGGGAGCTCAAGGAAAGGAGCAGTTCCTGCCTGGGAACGTTGCATGGCTCACACGAGAGTCCCTAATGCGGACCGGCACTGTTCGAGAAAATCAAAGCAGACCATGGGGGACTGACCCGAGCTATAGACAAAGAAGGACTTTGATAGATAGAATAAGGCACTCAGACATCAAAAAGAGGGCTACTTCACTACTGCTTTCACTGGAAGCGGCTTAGCTTGTGTTATGCGTAAGACATCTAGATTGGCTTGGCAGGGTAAGAGCTGCCCTTGACTCTCTTCCTTCCTACCTGCTAGAGATGGCTCAAAGAACAAAACAAGACGGAGGAACGGAATGAGAAAAGAAAGCACCAAACTTCCTTCACGGAGAATAAGCTACTACTACAGGCACTGTCAGCTACTAGACTACTCTACGACTTGCATATATCAATTAGATTCTATCTCCGGAACTTAAAGCTACTGTGGGAACAGCCTACCTAGTGTAGTACTACTTTCCGCCGATCCGCCTTACTAAAAGTGTCCTTAATCGAATGCCTATAGATAGAACGATTTCTCCCATGCCAGTTGACTGGTCGAGACGAAGCTGCTGCGTGCCGCTTTGCTGCCTTCGAAAGAGTGGTTTCAGCTCGCGCTCTCCCCTGCCCGAGTCAAAGAGGCCAGCCCTCAATTCCAATCAGAGAGGCGGTTAAAGGCCAGGTCCGGACCACTGAAGGAACGTAACTGCGCAAACTACGTAAGCCAGAGGAAAGACAACTAGCCAGGCGGAGCAGAACAAGCAAACGAATCAGCTTCCGCTGTCACTGGGTTGGAACCATTCTTTGAGTCTAGCGGAAAGGAAAGAAAGTAGTACGCATGTAGCAGAGGTGACTGAGCAAGCCAAGCAAAACGCCTGGATAAAGAAGTAGGGGAGCCCGTAGCTTCAAGCGAAAGGGAAGCGAACTGTGAACTTGAAAGCTCACTCTCACTGTTGCTAACGGTAAGCTCACTTGCAATCTTAGGCCCAGTCACGGTAAGCTCAATTTTAGGCCCAGGAAAGGGAACGCGAACTGTTGCTATCCGTCACGCTCACTATTAGGCCCAGTAACGGCTCACTTCTTATACGCTTAACTTGAACGCTCACTATTAACTTGCACTGTCACTTTCAAGATTCACTTTTCACTTTAACTTTTCAATCTGAAATAACAACTTGAACTTTTAAATCTTACTTTGAAATCTGAACTTTAAAGATGAAAAAAAGCCCTTTCTCCTCCTCTCCTTTGAAGCATTGGGACATCGAACTAGAACCTGAATTTTGACTAGTAAACCAGTGAAAGCAGTAGTGAGGTAGCTCAATAAACCTAGCAAACACCGGCTAGATAAGTAGGGCAGGCTGCTAACTCAGGGGATTCTTTGTCGATAGAAGGCATTCGCGAAAGTCGCTAATGAAGAGAAGCTTTACTAAAAGAGGGCTACTTCACTATGAAAGGTAACATATGAATTGAAACTAATGCGACGGGTGTCAATTACCAAAAACGACTCGACCACTAACTCAGTCCCGCGGGTAACACAAGGCCGAAGATGGATGCGAAGAATATTTGAAACCACTCTCGAACCATCACACGGATTCCGATCCAACTGCCCATGATATGGTAAGAACGAAATGGAAAGGCAAAAAAACGATTCTATGCGCAGACGTGAAAGCTCTATCGATAGAAGCTAGCCTATTTTTATTTAGTTAGAGAGGAACGATTCCCTCGTCTGAGAACCGCCATTCACGCACTATTCCTCCCCACTAAAAAGAGCGATTGATAATCTCGATAACCTAAACAAAAATGCAGAAGTGAGCGTACCCCAAAGCTCTCCTCTCTCCCCCTTTTTTAGCCAACACCATCAACCCCATTTTTCACCTTTTTTTAGTCAAAGCCAAAAATCTGATAAATAGAAGGAAAGGAGATCAGAAAGATACGCGGACGACTTGACTATAGTATAGGTCGGATGTTTTCGTGAGCAGTAAGCAGCGGATCTCCCCTGATTTTGGGAAAGCTGGTGGCCGCGTGTGAATTCTTTCAAGGCAAGGGGCGGCCTGATTCGACATTGTTTTTTACTCTGATCCGGTCGAGGTGGTTTTCGTTTACCAGCGCGTAGGTGGTCTAAGTTCCTATGACCGAGTCTTTCTGGCCCCTGTGAACATCTTTTCTTAATGTATTAAAGAGGGCCTCTCTAACCGGTGAAAAGTGGTGGGTGTCCACTAACGGCCATTCCTGGCTCGGCTCCGATAACGCAATTCCGGGAGGAGTCGGTAGTTGGGTACTGGATCCCTTCGGACCTGGAGAACGTGTAACGCTGGGTCGGGGTTTGGTGAACCAACTGGTCGCTCCTCTAGTTGAAGTATCGGGCCCCTTTTTCGTTGCCTAGGTTACACCTTCGGAATACCCCAGAAGGGAATTTTTCTCTACTTCCCTCAATCTTCACTTTACGCCACGCCGACTCCCCTTTCGTCATAAGGCGTGGAATTAGACCAAGGGGAATCTCCATAGGATAAAAACATATTCCTCAGATTTCGCACGTAGGAGATCGAGACACAGCCCCAGGGCTATGGGGAAAGATGTAGATCGATCGCCCTAGATAGACAACTACATAGAGGGTCTCTACAAGTCTA